CCTTGGGGTTATGGATTTTCAGTTTATGGGGGGTAGTATGGGATCCGTAGTAGGCGAAAAAATAACTCGTTTGATCGAGTATGCTACCAATCAATGTTTACCTCTTATTTTAGTGTGTTCTTCCGGAGGAGCACGAATGCAAGAAGGAAGTTTAAGTTTGATGCAAATGGCTAAAATTTCTTCGGTTTTATGTGATTATCAATCAAGTAAAAAGTTATTCTATATATCAATTCTTACATCTCCTACTACCGGTGGGGTGACAGCTAGTTTTGGTATGTTGGGGGATATCATTATTGCCGAACCCTATGCCTATATTGCATTTGCGGGTAAAAGAGTAATTGAACAAACATTGAAAAAAGCCGTGCCTGAAGGTTCACAAGCGGCTGAATCTTTATTACGTAAGGGCTTATTGGATGCAATTGTACCACGTAATCCTTTAAAAGGTGTTCTGAGTGAGTTATTTCAGCTCCATGCTTTTTTTCCTTTGAAGAAAAATGAAATCAAATAGAACGGTTAGTTTATCAGAATTAAACGAAAACCCTGAAAAATGAATTTTTCTTTTGAATCATTTTTTTATCGATATTCTTGTTTACTACTCAGTAAACCTTTATCAACAAGATAAAAAGTGAATTTTTGCTTTCGGGAAGTTCAAATTAGACGAGACAAATAAAACAAAGTTCATTTTCCTCCCTTGCTTGCATATGTATAGATAATTCAAATAGAGATATATACAGATCTATAGAGAGTCTTCCATCTTTTTGCATTTCCCGAAAATTCCCTGTTGTTGGATCAGATTATAATCAATTTTGTAGAAATTTGTAATGGAATAAAAATTTTTCTTTATTAATGACTATTATTATATTAAGACAAAAAGAATAATAAATCTAACAAGGGGATTATGATACATCTATCATATTTTAAAATAATGAATAAGTCCATTTATTTAGCTTGGCGTTTCTTGTACCTATTTTTTATTCTATTTCTATTAGGTTCTATTCTATATATTTCTATTAGGTTGTATATTAGTATTAGATATATATTTACTTAGAGATACTTAGTATATTAGAGATACTTAGTATAATTATATAATATATATATAATAGAAATAATAAAAATACAAAATATTCTAAGATATCTTTAGAATTCAGAATATAACAATAACAGGTACAAATATTAAATTGAGGTACCCATTTTATGACAACTTTCAATAACTTACCCTCTATTTTTGTGCCTTTAGTAGGCCTAGTCTTTCCGGCAATTGCAATGGCTTCTTTATTTCTTCATATTCAAAAAAATAAGATTTTTTAGATCGGCTGAGACCTAATTGTATCACTCCTTTTTTTATTTTAAAAACTTCGATTCGATAAGACCCATTTTGTAAAATATTGTATAACGCATAGATTCCTACAAACATAAATAAAAAAAGCTCTTATGCATGTGTAAACGTAAATAAATTTTCGCTCTTTTGAAAAATGGATCATCATCGGGCCGATGTATGAAATTCAAGTCAATGTATTTATTTGTATGTATATAGCTATAGGGGATCATATAAAGGAAGGAGATGTTATTATTTTAGATATAAACAATTCTATCAATTACTCCTAAGGTAAAGGTTCACAACAAAATAGTTGATGAGAGTTACTTTGAAAACAAAAAAAGGAAAGTCATATTTTCTCAATTCCAAAAAATTGTATAACTGGATCTAATATATATGAGTTGGCGATCAGAATCTATATGGATGGAATTTATAACGGGGTCTCGAAAAACAAGTAATTTCTGCTGGGCCTTTATCCTATTTTTAGGTTCATTAGGATTCTTATTGGTTGGAACTTCCAGTTATCTTGGTAGAAATGTTATATCGTTATTTCCGTCTCAGCAAATCATTTTTTTTCCACAAGGGATTGTGATGTCTTTCTATGGGATCGCAGGTCTCTTTATTAGTTGCTATTTGTGGTGCACTATTTTGTGGAATGTGGGTAGTGGTTATGATCTTTTCGACCGAAAAGAAGGAATAGTGCGTATTTTTCGTTGGGGATTTCCTGGAAAAAGTCGTCGCATCTTTTTACGATTCCTTATGAAAGATATTCAGTCCATCAGAATAGAAGTTAAAGAGGGTGTTTCTGCTCGGCGTGTCCTTTATATGGAAATTCGAGGTCAAGGGGGTATTCCTTTAATTCGTACTGATGAGAATTTTACTACACGAGAAATTGAGCAAAAAGCTGCTGAATTGGCTTACTTCTTGCGTGTACCAATTGAAGTATTTTGAAATCCATTAATTTTAAAAGACGAAATGCTTTGGCAATAAGAAGAAAAAACTAAAGAATTTCTTTCTTTTTTTGTCAATTGAATATTCATCTATTATGCTCATTTTTTTATATATTTCATAGAAAAGAAAAGGAGTTTATTCGTCTCGAAATTAGTATTGATCGAAAAAAGGAGTAAGAACATTCCTGGAAACCCAATTTTTTCTTGATTCAAATTGTAAGTGTATTTTGAGTCTATTTCTGTATTCTTTCTAGATTCAAAGGAAAGACTAAGTATTGAATCAAAAGAAAAAGAGAAAATGGATTCATAGGCTCACTACATTCTATTCGAATTAGAATAGAAACTCATGCTGGATAGAAATATTAGATCTAATAGAATCAACAAATGAGGTAGGTTCATTAACAATTCACAGATTCAAAATGGCAAAAAAGAAAGCATTCATTCCTTTTTTTTATTTTACATCTATTGTCTTTTTGCCCTGGTTGATCTCTCTCTGCTGTAATAAAAGTTTGAAAACTTGGATTACTAATTGGTGGAATACTAGACAATGCGAAACTTTTTTGAATGATATTCAAGAAAAAAGTGTTCTAGAAAAATTCATACAATTAGAGGAACTATTCCAGCTCGATGAAATGATAAAGGAATACCCAGAAACCGATTTACAACAATTTCGTCTAGGAATCCACAAAGAAACGATCCAATTCATCAAGATACACAATGAGTATCGTATCCATACACTCTTGCACTTCTCGACAAATCTAATATCTTTCGTTATTCTAAGTGGTTATTCCTTTTGGGGTAAGGAAAAGCTTTTTATTCTGAATTCTTGGGTTCAAGAATTCCTATATAATTTAAGTGATACAATTAAAGCTTTTTCGATTCTTTTATTAACTGATTTATGTATTGGATTCCATTCGCCTCACGGTTGGGAACTAATGATTGGTTATATTTACAAAGATTTTGGGTTTGCTCATTATGAGCAAATTTTATCTGGTCTAGTTTCTACCTTTCCAGTCATTCTTGATACAATTTTTAAATATTGGATCTTTCGTTATTTAAATCGTGTATCTCCGTCACTTGTAGTGATTTATCATGCAATAAATGACTAAAAAATGATTCACTGATCCAATTCTAATCTTTCGTACCTTATACATCATAACCAAATCAAAGTCGTATTTACTTTACGCTTTTTACCCATGAGGGATTCCTTGTATATTTTTCAACAAAAAAATTTGATTTTTTTCAGTAAATGTAAATAGCAGAATTGTGGCTAAGGAAGTATATTATCGACCTACCTAACTTTATTGTAGAAATTTTCGGGATAAATGATTGGACCATGCAAACTAGAAATACCTTTTCTTGGATAAGGGAAGAGATTACTCGCTCCATATCTGTCTCACTCATGATATATATAATAACTTGGGCATCCATTTCAAGTGCATATCCGATTTTTGCCCAGCAGAATTATGAAAATCCACGCGAGGCAACTGGGCGTATTGTATGTGCCAATTGCCATTTAGCTAATAAGCCCGTGGATATTGAGGTTCCACAAACGGTACTTCCTGATACTGTATTTGAAGCAGTTGTTAAAATTCCTTATGATATGCAACTAAAACAAGTTCTAGCTAATGGTAAAAAGGGAGCTTTGAATGTGGGAGCTGTTCTTATTTTACCGGAGGGGTTTGAATTAGCCCCCCCCGATCGTATTTCACCCGAGATGAAAGAAAAGATAGGAAATCTGTCTTTTCAGAATTATCGCCCCAATAAAAAAAATATTCTTGTGATAGGTCCTGTTCCTGGTCAAAAATATAGTGAAATAACCTTTCCTATTCTTGCCCCAGACCCTGCTACTAATAAAGATGTTCACTTCTTAAAATATCCTATATACGTAGGTGGAAACAGGGGAAGGGGTCAGATTTATCCTGATGGTAGCAAAAGTAACAATACAGTTTATAATGCTACGGCAGGAGGGATAATAAGCAAAATTTTACGAAAAGAAAAAGGGGGATACGAAATAACCATAGTGGATACATCGAATGGACGCCAAGTGATTGATATTATCCCTCGAGGCCTAGAACTTCTTGTTTCAGAGGGCGAATCCATTAAACTCGATCAACCATTAACGAGTAATCCTAATGTGGGTGGATTTGGTCAGGGGGATGCGGAAATAGTACTTCAAGATCCATTACGTGTCCAAGGCCTTTTGTTCTTCTTAGGATCGGTTGTTTTAGCACAAATCTTTTTGGTTCTTAAAAAGAAACAGTTTGAGAAGGTTCAATTATCCGAAATGAATTTTTAGATCTGTCTATTTAGCTTTATCAAATTCGTAAAAAAGAACCACAAAAATTCTTGTTCCCAATTTTGTCTGGTCAAAAAAATTATGAAAAGCCTTTTGCCTCTCTTTAGATTTTCTATTCCTTTTTGACTAGATGTCAGCAATTACTTGTATCATAGTCCTAATCCTAGTATGTATATTGAGAAGAATTCACTTTACCCCCCTTTCTTTATTTTTCAATACAAATTTGAAAAATGGGAAGGGGTGTGCTGTAACTCTGTCGTTATTGACCAATTGAAATTGATAGAATGTATCAATAATCAAGAGTTTTTTCTATTAGAATGGAAAAATTTGACTAGATACTCAAATAAGATAAGGAACGGACGCGCAGAAAAAAAGGGAACCATAAATCGGCGAAACAAAAAGTTTTAGGGACTATAGGGAGTCTTTTTTGTCTTGC